TGTTTGACTATTGTTTGGCAATTGTTTGACCACTGTTTGACTACTGCTTGGCTGTTTGCTTGCGTGTTGGGGGTCTGTAGGCTAGAATCGGTTTAAGTGTTTGGAGATGATGTGTGAGCAGAGCTAAAAAAATGTAGTCTAAAACTGGTTAATATTTTGTGCAAATGAGATGAAAGATTAACAAGATAAGGATAGAAAATTTGGATGCATTATTAATGGTTTGTCAGTAGAATAGCGTTCGTTTGTTTGACGAATGAAGATTTGTTGATGAATTATTAATGAAAATTAGTACAAATAGTAAGAAAATGAAAGTGAAATTGACAAGAAAATTGGTCAATATTTTGAGTGTTTAACAGAAAACTAGTAGTGTTATTTAGAAAATTAGGAAGTGTGAATAGGGTAAATTTATGAAATTTTATGTCCTACGAGCATTCATTTAAGGGCAACTTTACAGTGACTTGCGGACACACCAAGCCAAATGTCTTAGGGAGGACGCACAGCGCGGGGAGGTCCTATATGTCTGTAATACATGACATTCAGCCCGGTTATGGAAGACAAAGTGCATCAGTGTCAAGGTGATACCGGTTATCCGTAAGCCGTAACGCCAGTGGTACCTGAGATCGAGATTAGTTGAGAACGCATAATTTAGGTGCAGAATGTAAACCAATGCGCCCGCCGCACTTGAGGGGCGAGCTGCGGGAGAGAGAGAGAAAAAGAACCAAAGGCGCCAGAATTGGGGAATGCCGCGATCACGGACTAAAATGGTGAGATATGACCCCAACCAGATGTATCTGTGAAGAGCAATTTCACGGGAATCTACAAGTTATGGCCCTGACCGAGGAACCAGAGGCGCAAAAGAGCAAGTCGTGCTAGGGTGTAGGGGGAAAGAATGGGCCTGAAGCTAGTCGTGATGGATACTTCTCGCGTCGAGTTGCTGGTTTCACGTGAGGTGTAAGATCAATAAATAACCTGGTCCCTGCTTTGTGTACTTCAGGAGATATTTCAAGTTATGGGCGGTACCAATCATGGTATGTACTTAGGCACTTCCGTAGTGATTTGGAGGTATGCATAAGTTAACTGTGTATGGGTTTAGTGCGAGGAAATACCCCGTTATGTCCTAGGTATCATTAAGTCCTGGTCCTCTGGACGGATAGATGTGTTGATGGAGTGTATGTCTTGTTGGACGAATGCCTTAATGCGTGCAGATATTAATGGAACGTCTGAGGTTTATGTGGGGTTGAGACTTGGAAAAAGATAATTTGCGCGGGTATAAGTTTATGGTTCATGTTACTGCATGGCATGTTGAATCTAGAACGTATGAGGTTCATGAATATGGAAAATAAATCGATGCACTGTAGTACATAGGGCACGAATGCAGGGGGGGGGGGGGTAGGGGGGGGTCCTGCATTGTGCCCTATGTTTTTCGTGTTTCTGTAGTTGAAGTCTACAACGGCGGTTTTTCAGGCCGTAGTTCTTGGAGAAAAGCCAAGCAGAAACTGCTATGACTTATTTTGTGCTTTTTTTAGGGTTTGGTTTTGTTTTAGGTGGGTTGGGGGTGGCGTCTAATCCTTCCCCTTATTATGGGGTTGTTGGGTTGGTGGTGGCGTCTGTTACTGGTTGTGGGTGGTTGTTGAGTTTGGGTGTGTCGTTTATATCGCTTGTTTTGTTCATGGTTTATTTGGGGGGTATGTTAGTGGTGTTCGTGTACTCGGTGTCTTTAGCGGCGGATCCGTTCCCGGAAGCTTGAGGGGATTGGCGTGTTATGGGGTATGGTTTAGGGTTTGTTGTGGTGTTGGTGGTGGGAGTTGTTGTAGGGGGTTTTGTTGAAGGGTGAAAGTTGGGGGTGGTGACTGTTGATGGTGGGGGGATATTTTCTGTTCGGTTGGATTTTAGTGGTGTAGCTATGTTTTATTCATGTGGGGCTGGCATGTTTTTAACAGCGGGGTGAGGGTTATTGCTTACGTTATTTGTGGTGTTAGAGGTTGTTCGTGGGTTGTCTCGTGGTGCGATTCGGGCGGTGTAGGGGGGGGGGTCAGAAGGTAGTTTAGTATAGAATACCAGCTTTGGGAGTTGGAGGCGGGGGTTTAATTCCCTCCTTTCTGATAGGATAAACTCTAAGAAGGGGGATGGCCTTCATTCTTCGGTTTACAAGACCGATGTTTTTATAAACTATTAGAGTTAGTAGTTAAGTAGTTTATTTTCTAGGGCTCCGACAGTGGGGAAGAGGATAAGGAGGATAATGAAGTAGGTGAGGGAGGCTAGTTGGCCAATGATGATGAATGGATGTTCTACGGGTTGGCTTCCTACTCATGTTAGGATGAGGAGGTTGGCAACTAGAATTCAGAATAGGAGCTGAGAGAGGGGACGGAAGGTTATTGTACGTTGCTTGGATTTGTGGAGAAGGGGAGTTAGAAATAGGATTAGTACTGAGGCAGCTAATGCCAATACTCCGCCTAGTTTATTGGGGATGGAGCGGAGGATGGCGTATGCGAATAAAAAGTATCATTCTGGCTTGATATGGGGTGGTGTGACTAGTGGGTTTGCGGGCGTGAAATTTTCTGGGTCTCCTAGAAGGTTGGGGGAGAATAGGGCTAGGGTTATTAGGGGGAGGAATATTAGTATGAAGCCGAGGATGTCTTTAAGGGAGAAGTAGGGGTGGAATGGGATTTTATCACAGTCGGAGGAGATACCTAGTGGATTATTTGATCCTGATTCGTGTAGGAAGGTGAGGTGGATGATGGTGAGGCCTGCGATTAGGAAGGGGAGGAGGAAGTGAAGGGTGAAGAATCGTGTTAACGTGGGGTTGTCTACTGAGAATCCGCCTCAGGCCCATTCGACGAGGGTTTGGCCGATGTAGGGGACGGCTGAGAATAGGTTGGTAATGACTGTGGCACCTCAGAATGATATTTGACCTCAGGGTAGGACGTATCCTACGAAGGCTGTGGCTATGAGGGTTAGCAGCAGAATGACTCCTGTGTTTCAGGTTTCTTTGTATAGGTAGGAGCCGTAGTAAAGCCCTCGTCCGATGTGTAGGTAGATGCAGATGAAGAAAAATGAGGCTCCGTTTGCGTGGAGGTTTCGGATTAGTCAGCCGTATTGTACGTTTCGACAGGTGTGGGCAACAGACGAGAAGGCTAGGGTGGTGTCTGCGGTGTAATGTGCGGCGAGTAGTAAGCCGGTTAGGATTTGAGTTAGTAGGCAGATGCCCAGTAAGGATCCGAAGTTTCATCAGGCGGAGATGTTTGAAGGGGTTGGCAGATCGATTATGGAGTTGTTGACTATTTTTAATAGGGGGTGATGTTTACGTAGGTTTGGGGCCATTAGGTTTTGGGTCTATGAAGAGATAGGATGATAATGAGGATGGATAGTGCAAAAGATTCTAGGTAGGCTTTGATCAGGCCCGTGTGCAGGTTGATTGAGGTTTTGGTTATTATGAGTTGGAGATCTGCTAGTCCTTCTGGGCCTATTTTTTTGTATCAAGATAGGTCAATTAAGTGCGAGGCAATTTTTTGTCCGGAGAGTAGGAGGTTTGTGGAGCTGAGTCGGTGGGTTAGGGGGTTGAAGTAGCCTAGGGAGGAGGAGAAGTTTAATAGGTTGTTTTGTTTGGGGTGGGTTAGTATGTGTGTTATGTTGGAGAGTTCTAGGGCTAAGGCAATGCCTAGGATTGTGACAATGATAGCCGCGGTTTTTGTGAGTGTAGGTATGGTTATGGGTGGTGTTTTTGTAGGGAGGATGTAGGATGTGATGAGTAGGCCTGCTATAATGCTACCTAGTGCGAGTCGGGTGATTGGGGCGGTGACTGCTTGGTTGTTTTCGTTTGCTGGGGTGATTGAAGGTGTACGGGTAAATCCTGTTTGGACTAGTAGGGTTATGCGGAGGGTGTAGGTTGCAGTGAAGGATGTGGCAAGAAGGGTTAATAGAAGTGCTCACGTGTTTAGGTAGGATGTGTTTAGGCTTTCAATGATGAGGTCTTTTGAGTAGAATCCTGCTAGAAATGGAGTTCCTATTAAGGCCAGGTTGCCGATAGTTAGGCAGGAGGTGGTTGTTGGTAGGAGTTTTTGTAGTGATCCTATTTTTCGAATGTCCTGTTCTCCGTTGAGGCTGTGGATGATGGATCCTGAGCATAGGAAGAGTATGGCTTTGAAGAAGGCGTGGGTTGAGATGTGAAGGAAGGCTAGTTGGGGGAGGTTAAGTCCGATTGTAACTATTATTAAGCCCAGTTGACTTGATGTGGAAAAAGCAATGATTTTCTTGATGTCATTTTGTGTGAGGGCACATGTTGCGGCGAATAGTGTTGATAGGGCTCCTAGACAGAGGCATAGGGTTAGAGCGGTTTGATTAGAGGCTAGTAATGGGTGGGTGCGGATAAGTAAGAAGATTCCTGCTACTACTATTGTGCTGGAGTGGAGTAGGGCGGAGACTGGAGTGGGGCCTTCTATGGCGGCAGGTAGTCACGGATGAAGTCCAAATTGGGCAGATTTTCCTGTAGCGGCTAGAATGAGGCCTAGCAGGGGGAGGGTGGGTGTTTGGGTGGGTGAGGTGGTTTGTTGGATTTCTCAGGTGTTTATGGTAGAGGCAAGTCAGGCTATGCTTAGGACTAGGCCGATGTCTCCAATTCGGTTGTAAAGGACAGCTTGGAGGGCGGCTGTGTTGGCTTCTGCTCGGCCCTGCCATCAGCCGATTAGTAGGAATGACATGATTCCGACGCCTTCTCAGCCGATGAATAGAAGGAATATGTCATTGGCGATGGTTAATGTCAGTATGGCGATTAGGAATATTAGGAGGTAGGAGAAGAATTTTGTGATGTAGGGCTCTGTGCTTATGTATCATGTTGCAAATTGGAGGATGGACCATGTTACAAGCAGGGCGATGGGGAGGAATATTAGGGAGTACTGATCTATTTTGAGGCTGATAGGGATTTTAAAGTTTATGATAAATTTTCATTCCAGATGGGAGATGATGCTCTCTGAGCCTGAGTATATGAATAGTGTTATTGGTACTAGGCTTGCTAGGAATGCGATTTTGACAGTGTGTGTGATGGTGGCTGGTGTGTTTAGGAAGTTTTTTGATATGAGTGGGAGTAGGATGGGTGTGAGGATAATTGTAAGTGTCAGGAGGATAGAGGTGTTGAGGAGTAGGGCAGGTTCCACTACTTTTACTTGGATTTGCACCAAGATGGATGGTTCCTAAGACCAGTGGATTACTGTTATCCTTTAAAAGTAAGGGGGCTGAGGTTTTAGACTCAGATACAGGAATTAGCAGTTCTTGTTGGTTGAACCTCCCCTCGGCAGGTAAGAAGGGTCTAACTTCTATTTTTAGAATCACAGTCTAATGTTTGGGTTAAACTATACTTGCATGAGAGGGCTCCAGAAATCAGGTCAGGTTTTAGGATAAGGAGTAGTATGGGGAGGATGTGGAGGGATATGAGGAGATGTTCTCGTGTAGTTGAGTTTTGGATAGATGTAATGTGGGTGGGTAGGGTTCCTCGTTGAGTTATCAGCAGCATAAACAGGGTGTATGAGGCGGTTAGTAGGGTTGCGATTCCGGTTAGAATAATTGTGGGCGTAGATCAGTTGAATAGTGCGATTATAATTGTTAGTTCTGCTATTAGGTTTGTTGTTGGGGGTAGGGCTATGTTGGTAAGGTTGGCTAGGAGTCATCAGGTGGCTATTAGGGGTAGAATGGGTTGTAGGCCGCGTGTTAGAAGTAGGATTCGGCTGTGTGTTCGTTCGTAGTTTGTGTTAGCCAGGCAGAATAGTATGGAGGAGGTTAGTCCATGGGAGATTATAAGGATTATTGCGCCTGAGAATGCTCAGTGAGTTTGAATTATGCTTGCAGCGATAACTAGGCCTATGTGGCTGACGGAGGAGTAAGCAATGAGGGATTTAAGGTCAGTTTGGCGTAGGCAGATTGAGCTGGTTATTAGGGCTCCTCATAAGGCCAAGGTGATGAATGGGTAGTGCAGGTGGTTGGAGGTTGGGTTTATCAGGAGGGTAACTCGTATAATGCCATAGCCGCCTAGTTTAAGGAGTAGGGCGGCGAGTAATATTGATCCTGCGATGGGTGCTTCGACGTGGGCTTTGGGTAACCATAGGTGTAGGCCATATAGGGGAGCTTTTACTATGAATGCTATAAGTAATGCGAGGCTTGATAGGAGGTCAGTTCAGGAGTTGTTGAGGGTAGGGTGGGTCAGTTTGAGTATTGTGAGTTGCAGGGTGCCGATTTGTATATGTAGGTACAGTATTACAACTAGTAGGGGGAGGGAGCTGATGAGAGTGTAAAATAATAGGTAAATGCCAGCACTTAAGCGTTCAGGCTGGTTTCCTCATCGTGTGATGAGGATTAGGGTGGGGATTAGGGTTGCCTCGAATGTGATGTAAAATAGCATTAGTTCGGTTGATGAGAAGGCTAGGAGGATGAAGGGTTGGACTGTAACCAGTGTTGTGATGAAGATTCGTTTACGTATGAGGGGCTCGTGTTGAAGGTGATTTTGGCTTGCCATGATTATAAGGGGTAGGAGCCAACAGGATAGAACTAGTAGTGGGGATGAGATTTGGTCGATACCGGTTCATGGGGTTGTGTTTTTGTGTGGGTAGTATGATGGAAGTAACCATTGGAGGCTTAGGGTGGCAATTAGGAGACCGTATGTGGTGGTGTTTGTCCATAAAAATTTCTTGGGCGATAGGAGGGCTGTAGGGATGAGTATAATAGTGGGGAGGATGATTTTTAGCATTGTAAGAGGTTTAGGTTATGTAGGTGGTCTGAGCCATGAGTTCGTGTAGAGGCTACTAGTATGGCTAGGCCAGCTCCTGCTTCGCATGCTGAGAAGGTTAGTATAAGTACGGGGGTTAGGGTGAAGGACGTTGCTTGGTTTTCGATGGGTCAGATAGATAGAGCTAGGTATATGGATAGTATTATGCTCTCTAGACATAGTAGGGCGGAGATTAGATGGGTTCGGTGAAAGGCTAATCCTAGACCACTTAGGGTGAAGGCGGAGTAGAAGCTTAAGTGTAAGAGAGACATGAAGAAAGTCATAGGGATGAGCTATGGTCTGTTGAGTCGAAATCAACTGTCTTGTTTAGACTAACTTTCTACTACTCTGCTCATTCTAGTCCTCCTTGCATTCATTCATAGATTAAGCCTAAGGTTAGTAAGAGGATGAGAATGGAGGTTCAGGTGAGTGTGGTAACGGGGGATTGAAGTTGGCTAGCTCATGGGAGGGGAAGGAGGAGGGCGATCTCTAGGTCGAAAAGGAGGAAGAGGATGGCTACTGAGGAAAAATCGGATTGAGAAGGGGAGTCGGGCGGACCCTAGGGGGTCGAAACCACACTCATATGGCGATAGTTTTTCTAGGTCTGGGTTTATTTGGGCGAGTCAAAAATTTAATGTGGTTAGGAGGATGGATAGGATGAGGGATAAGGTGAATATGAATGTGACTATGTTAATTACTCTTCTCTGGGGTTTCACCAGATTTTAAGGATTGGAAGTCGATTGTAATTAATATACTAGAAGAGCATGATCCTCATCAGTAAATGGTTATGTAGAGGAATAATCAGATAATGTCTACGAAGTGTCAGTATCAGGCTGCCGCTTCAAATCCGAAGTGGTGGTTCGATGTAAAGTGGTATTTGATTAGTCGTAGTAGGCAGATTAAGAGGAATGAGGATCCAATGATGACGTGTAGGCCATGGAATCCTGTAGCGACGAAAAAGGTTGAGCCATACACCCCATCGGCGATGGAGAAAGGTGCTTCGTAGTATTCTGTGGCTTGAAGTGCTGTGAAGTAGAACCCTAGTAAAATGGTTAGTGCGAGTGCTTGGATCGCTTGTTTTCGGTTGCTCTCAGTGATGCTGTGGTGCGCTCATGTGACGGTAACGCCAGAGGCAAGTAGGATGGCTGTGTTTAATAGGGGGACTTCTATAGGGTTTAGTGGATTAATCCCTGTAGGGGGTCACTGTCCTCCTAGTTCTGGGGTGGGGGCTAGGCTGGAGTGAAAGAATGCTCAGAAGAAACCGAGGAAGAAGAATGCTTCTGATGTGATAAACAGGATTATTCCGTATCGTAGGCCTTTTTGTACGGTAGGGGTGTGATGTCCTTGGAAGGTGCTTTCTCGCACAATGTCACGTCATCATTGTAGTATTACTAGGAGTATGGAAAGAAGTCCTAAGGTGAGGAGATATGAGGTGTTGTAGTGGAATCATATGATCAATCCTGATGTGGTGAGTAAGGCGGCTGTTGCTCCTAGAATGGGTCAGGGGCTTGGGTCTACTATGTGGTAGGAGTGGGCTTGGTGGGCCATTAGATGTTTTCTTGTAAGTAGAGGCTTAGAAGCAGAACAAAGACGTAGGCTTGGATTATGGCAACTGCTACCTCTAGTATGGTCAAGAGGAATAGGATTAATGCGGTTAGGAGTGAGACTGTAGGTATGATGGGGAGGAGGGCAGTTGTAGCTGTGGAAATAAGTTGGATGAGGAGGTGGCCTGCTGTGAGATTGGCTGTGAGGCGGACTCCTAGGGCTAATGGGCGGATTAATAGGCTGGTTGTTTCGATCATGATTAGGGCTGGGATTAGTGGTGTGGGTGTGCCTTCAGGTAACAGGTGGCCTAGAGCGATTGAGGGCTGGTTGCGTAGGCCTGTGAGAAGAGTAGCTAGTCAGAGGGGGAATGCTAGGGCTATGTTTATCGATAGTTGAGTGGTTGGGGTGAATGTGTATGGTAAGAGACCTAGGAGGTTAATTATGAGTAGAAGGATTATTAGGGAAGTTAAAAGTAGGGCTCATTTATGTCCGTTTTTGTTTAATGGGATTATTAGTTGCTTTGTGATTAGGTGGAAGCGTCAGAGTTGGAGAGTAGATAATCGGTTAGTAATTCAGCGGTTGTTGGGCGACGGGAGTAGTAGTGCGGGGAATAGTATTGAAAAAAGAATTAGTGGGATTCCTAGGAGGCACGGGCTTGTAAATTGATCAAAGAAGCTTAGGTTCATGGTCAGGTTCAGGGTGTTGATTTTGTAGTGGCTAGGACTTTGCTAGATGGGGGGTTGATAGGGGTGAATGATAGGAGTTTGGGTTGGATGATTAAGGAGAAAGTTAGTCAGGATAGGACTATGATGAAGAATCATGGGCTTGGGTTTAATTGGGGCATGTCATTAAGGAGGGCGGGCGATCCTCAGTCTCTAGCTTAAAAGGCTAGCGCTGGTATATAGCTTCTTAATGATTAGGAGGATAATAGTGTGGATCAGGATTCGAAATGGGTGAGTGGAGTTGATTCTACCACGATAGGCATGTAGCTGTGGTTAGCTCCACAGATTTCTGAGCATTGGCCATAGAAGATTCCTGGCCGGGTAGTGATGAACGATGTTTGGTTTAGTCGCCCAGGAATTGCGTCGGTTTTTACTCCCAGGGAAGGGACTGCTCAGGAGTGTAAGACGTCATCGGCGGTGACGATGATGCGGATTGGGGATTCCATAGGGACGACAATACGGTGGTCTACTTCTAGTAGACGGAAGTGTCCTGGTGGGAGTTCTGTTGTGGGGACTATGTAGGAGTCGAATGTTAGGTCTATGAAGTCTGTGTATTCGTAGGATCAGTATCATTGATGTCCGATGGCTTTTAGGGTGAGGTCTGGTTCGTCGATTTCGTCCATTATGTAGAGGATCTGTAGTGATGGAAGAGCCAGTAGGATGAGGACGATGGCTGGTAGGATTGTCCAGATTAGTTCGACTTCTTGAGCGTCTACGGTGTTTGAAGATAGTTTTTCTATCAGTATTAGTGTTAGGAGATAGAGGACTAGGCTGCAGATTGCTAGGGCAACCATTAAAGCATGGTCGTGGAATTCGATAAGTTCTTCTATGATGGGGGATGAGGCATCTTGAAACCCGAATTGTGAGTGGTTGGCCATGGTGAGAGGTACAGGGTTTTCACCTGTGATTTAGTCTTGACAAGGCTATGTAATGGGTTTACTAACGTCTCATAAGAAAGAAGCATAAGTGGTTTGATGCGGTTGGCTTGAAACCAGCGTACGAGGGTTCGATTCCTTCCTTTCTTGTACTTGGACGAAGGCTGGTTCTTCGAAGGTATGGTATGGGGGTGGGCAGCCGTGGATTCATTCAATGTTAGTAGAGGTAAGCTCTGGTTGTAATACTTTGCGTTTGGATGCGAAGGCTTCTCAGACAATGAATATTAGTATGATTACGGCTGTTATTGAGATTAAGGATCCGATAGAGGAGATGGTGTTTCATAGGGTGTAGGCGTCTGGGTAGTCCGAGTATCGTCGTGGCATACCAGCAAGGCCGAGGAAGTGTTGGGGGAAGAATGTTAGGTTGACACCAGTGAATATGACTCCGAAGTGAGCTTTGGCTCATGTGGAATTGAGGGTGTATCCAGTAAATAGTGGGAATCAGTGGGTAAATCCTGCTAGAATGGCAAAGACGGCTCCTATTGAGAGGACATAGTGGAAGTGGGCAACTACATAGTATGTGTCGTGGAGGGCGATGTCTAGGGAGGAGTTTGCCAGGACAATTCCTGTTAAACCTCCAATAGTGAATAGGAAAATGAAGCCTAGGGCTCATAGTATGGGGGGATCCCATTTGATAGTTCCGCCGTGGAGTGTGGCAAGTCAGCTGAAGACTTTAATGCCCGTTGGGATGGCAATGATTATGGTGGCTGATGTGAAATAGGCTCGAGTATCTACGTCTATGCCAACTGTAAATATATGGTGAGCTCAGACAATAAAGCCTAGGAATCCAATAGATAACATGGCTCATACTATGCCTATGTAGCCGAAGGGCTCTTTTTTGCCTGCGTAGTAGGCGACTACGTGGGAGATGATTCCGAATCCTGGTAGAATTAGGATGTAAACTTCGGGGTGGCCGAAGAATCAGAATAGATGTTGATATAGTACTGGGTCACCTCCGCCAGCAGGGTCGAAGAAGGTGGTGTTCAGATTTCGGTCTGTAAGCAGTATTGTGATGCCGGCAGCAAGGACTGGGAGGGATAGAAGGAGGAGGACTGCAGTAATGAGGACTGATCAGACGAATAGTGGGGTTTGGTATTGTGAGAGGGCTGGTGGTTTTATGTTGATGGCGGTTGTGATAAAATTGATGGCTCCTAGGATGGATGAGACACCAGCAAGGTGGAGGGAGAAGATGGCAAGGTCTACGGAGGCTCCGGCATGGGCTAGGTTACCGGCTAGAGGGGGGTATACGGTTCACCCTGTTCCTACACCAGCTTCGACTGTGGAGGAGGCTAGGAGGAGTAGGAAGGATGGGGGGAGTAGTCAGAAGCTTATGTTGTTTATCCGTGGGAATGCTATGTCGGGGGCACCAATTATGAGGGGGACTAGTCAGTTACCAAAGCCTCCGATTATGATTGGTATAACTATGAAGAAGATTATTACGAAAGCATGGGCTGTAACAATAACGTTATAGATTTGGTCATCTCCTAGGAGGGTACCGGGTTGTCCTAGTTCTGCTCGGATGAGCAGGCTAAGTGCAGTGCCAGCTATGCCAGCTCATGCGCCGAAGATTAGGTATAGGGTGCCGATGTCTTTGTGATTGGTGGAGAATAATCATCGATTGATTGAGGTCACAGGTAAGATGGCTGAGTGTTTTAAGCGTTAGGCTGTAGTCCTTTTTACAGAGGTTAAATTCCTCTTCTTATCGACTCTGTAGTGAAAGTTTCATGTTGAGTTGCAAGCTCATTGATGCACGATAAGAGTGCCGGAGTCTTAGATAGAAGCCTGTTGGTTTGGGCGTCTGGCTGTTAACCAGGAGTTTATGGGATCGAGGCCCATCTGTCTAGTCAAGGTTCTAGCTTAATTAAAGTATCTGAGTTGCATTCAGAGGATGCAGGTTAGTGTCCTGCGGACTTTAGCAGAAACTAAGAGGGTTTAACTCTTGTTTAAGGCTTTGAAGGCCTTTGGTTTAGGTCGATCCTAAGTTTCTAAAGGGTTGTGAGGATTATAGGGGAGAGTGGGAGGAGTAGGGTGGCTATAGAGGTTAGGATGGCAATTATGGTGTTTGTGGTTTTATTAGTGTGTCACTGTTTTATGTGGTTTGTGGTGTTGGGTGGTAAAGTGATTGTTGAGTAGTATGCAAGGCGGAGGTAAAAGAATAGTCCAAGTAGGGAGAGTATGGCCATGATTGTGGCTGCTAGGGTTATTTCCTGTTTAGTAAGCTCTTGAATGATGAATCATTTGGGTAGGAAGCCTGTTAGTGGTGGGAGGCCTGCTAGTGATAGCAGGGTTATCATTAGGGTTGCGTTTAGTATGGGGGTTTTTGTTCATGAGGTTATTATTGTCGTTAGTTTCAGGGCCTTGGTTGTGTTAAGGGTTAGGAATACGGCGGAGGTTATTAAGGTATAGAGGTAGAAAGTTAATAAGGTGAGGCTTGGGTTGAAGATAGTAATGATTGCTATTCATCCTATGTGAGAGATGGAGGAGAAGGCTAAGATTTTTCGGATTTGAGTTTGGTTTAGTCCTATTCAACCCCCTAGGGCTGCGGAAGAGATGGCTAAAGTGGTTAGTAGAATTGGGTTTAGTGAGTGGGATGTTATGAGAAGGATGGTGATTGGGGGGAGTTTTAGGACTGTGGATAGTAGTAGTGCAGTGGTTATGGATGTACCTTGGAGTACTTCAGGAAATCAAAAGTGAAATGGTACTAGTCCCAGTTTTATGGCAATGGCAATTGTAAGTAGAATGCACGATGTTGGGTGGGTAAGTTGAGTGATATCTCATTGTCCGGTGGTTCAAGCATTGGACATGCTTGAAAACAGAAGTAGGGCTGATGCTGCTGCTTGTACTAGGAAGTATTTGATAGTAGCTTCGATAGCTCGTGGGTGGTGTGGTTTTGAGATAAAGGGGATGATTGCGAGGGTGTTAATTTCTAGTCCAGTCCAGGCTATAACTCAGTGGTTGCTTGAAATGGTGATAGTTGTTCCTAGGAGCAGGCTTAGGGCTGAGATTAATATTGCGTGTGGGTTCATTAGTAGGGGAAGGAGTTAAACCATCATTTTCGGGGTATGGGCCCGATAGCTTTGTTAGCTGACCCTGCTAGAAAATAATATAGAGGAAGTATAAGGAGTTTTGATCTCTTTTGTGTAGGTTCGAATCCTGCTTTTCTAAGGTGAAGGAAATGAGAGGGCTAGTGTACCTCTATGTTCACTTTATCATAGTGACCCTTAAGTTCAGGCACATTTCCTTTTCTAGGGCATGTTTCTTAGGTAAGGTGGAAGGCCTGCATAGGAGATGGGCATGCTGGTGTGTCAGAGGCATAGAGCTAGTGTTAGGGGTAGGAAATTTTTTCAGAGGAGGTGCATGAGTTGGTCGTAGCGGAATCGTGGATAAGAGGCACGGATTCAAAGGAAGCCTGAGGAGAGCAGAAGGGTTTTTGTAGCTAGGACTAGGGGGAATAGCTCTGAGGGTAGGTTTAATGAGCTTGGATTTAGGAATAAGATGGCAGTTATAGTGTTTATTAGTATGATGTTTGCGTATTCGGCTAGGAAGAAAAGGGTGAATGGACCTGCGGCATATTCTACATTGAAGCCTGAGACTAGTTCGGATTCGCCTTCTGTGAGGTCAAATGGGGCTCGATTAGTTTCGGCAAGGGTGGAGATGTATCATATTATTATGAGGGGCCAGGAGGAGAAGATGAGGTATATGGGTTCTTGGGTAGTGGCGAGCGTGTTGAGGGTGTAGTTCCCGCTTAGTACGATTACGGATAGGAGGATAATAGCTAATGTGACCTCGTAGGAGATAGTTTGTGCTACTGCTCGTAATGCGCCAATGAGTGCGTATTTTGAGTTAGAGGCTCACCCGGATCATAGGATGGAATATACTGCCAGGCTTGACATGGCTAGGAGAAAGAGGAGACCTAGGTTAAGGTCAGTGAGAGAGAAGGGGAGGGGGAGGGGAATTCAAATTGTGATGGCTAGAAGAAGAGCTAGTATGGGGGTTATGATAAAAAGAATTGGGGAGGAGGTGGAGGGGCGGATAGGCTCTTTGATGAATAGTTTAATACCATCTGCTGCTGGTTGTAGGAGTCCAAAAGGCCCTACGATGTTTGGGCCTTTTCGAGCTTGTATATAGCTTAGGACTTTCCGTTCTACTAGTGTTAAGAATGCTACGGCGATCAGGATTGGTACTGCGTATGATAATGACATGATAAGGTAGGCTATGATCATGGACGATAGTGAGCTAGGGAGAGGACTTGAACCTCTGGGTAAAGGGCTTAAGCCTTTTGCATTTACCGAACTCTGCCACGCTAGCGGCCCTTTTCTAGGATTGGGTGTTGTGTGGGGTCTCTTTGTAATTTAGTTGAGTTCATTACTTAGGGAGAGGGCGTGCGCTGAAGCATTGGCCCTACTTTTCCGGTCCTTTCGTACTAGGAAAAGTTCGACATAGATAGAAACCGACCTGGATTGCTCCGGTCTGAACTCAGATCACGTAGGACTGTTAATCGTTGAACAAACGAACCCTTAATAGCGGCTGCACCATTAGGATGTCCTGATCCAACATCGAGGTCGTAAACCTCCTCGTCGATAGGGGCTCTTGGAGGAGATTGCGCTGTTATCCCTGGGGTAGCTTGGTCCATTGATCAATTATATTGGGTCTGGTTACTGTTAGCACGTTGAGGGGTTGCTCTTAGTTAAGAGGGGGTGGTCTTATTTTTGGAGGATTCGTTTTTCTCCAAGGTCGCCCCAACCGAAAAAATGCAAGCCAGCATCTTGTTAGTGGTAAGCCTAGTAGGTTGAGCTTTGTTGTGAGGTGGCTGCTGATTTTTAAGTTCCACAGGGTCTTCTCGTCTTATGTGTTTATTCCTGCTTTTGCACGGGAAGATCAATTTCACTGATTATCCGTAAGAGACAGTTGAGACCTCGTTTAGCCATTCATACAAGTCTCGATTTATGAGACAATTGATTGCGCTACCTTCGCACGGTTAGGATACCGCGGCCGTTGAACATGGGTCACTGGGCAGGCATCACCTTCAATACTTGGTTTAGCTGAAGGCTATGTTTTTGGTAAACAGTCGGGCCTTGAGATTTGCCTAGTTCCTTTTACAGATTTTAATCTTTCTAGTGGGCGCTCCTGGGTTGGGGTAACAGAGGGTGAAATATGTGGTCTTGTCGTAGTGCGAGTATTAGGTATCTGTTAATAATGTGTGAATGTAAGTTTGCGCTTGAGAGGGGTTTACCCTAGTTACTCATTTTAGCATTAATTCTCCTATAGATATAGGTTGACCTGTTAGTGAGAAGGGAGTCATATGAATTTAGGATTTTTGTAGAGGGAGCTTTGACGCATTCTTTGTTGGTGGCTGCTTAAAGGCCCACAATTGTTATGGAGAAATGGCTATTAATTATCCGCTAGGGGAGGTTGTATCCTTTTTTAAAGGGGCTGTACCCCCTTTAAATTGCTCTTGATAGCTTTCATTGGGGTGGTTGAGGGTTCCTGGAGGAGGTATCAAGGCTGAACTTAGATTCGTTTTACAGGTAACCAGCTATCACCCAGCTCGATTGGCTTTTCACCTCTACTAGTAAGTCGTCCCACTCTTTTGCAACAGAGACGGGTTCGCTCAGGTGTAGCTGCTTACAAGTAGCTCGCTTGGGTTTCGGGGTGGCAAGCTTAAGTCCGCTTTGCTTGGTTATTTCTGGCTAAATCATGATGCAAGAGGTACAAGGGTTTATCTTTGCTGTTCATTGCTTGGCTTGTTCATTGCTATTTCACCTTTCCCTTACGGTACGGATCTCTATAGCGCCTAATGACCTTTCTATCGCCTATACTGGGTTGGAAGAATGTTTTGGTTTTATGGTTTAGTGGATTTTTATGCTATCCCTGGTTGTGTGGGGTTGGGCTAGAGTTGGCTTCAAGACGACCTGATGTGCGGCAGGTATCTTTCAGGTGTAAGCTGAATGCTTTTATATTATAGCTACGTCTTGGTGTGCTAAGTGCACCTTCCGGTACACTTACCTTGTTACGACTTACCTCATCTTTAGCAAGTGGGTGTATTATTTATTGGGTTTAGAGCTTGTGAGGAGGGTGACGGGCGGTATGTACGTGCCTCAGAGCCAGCTTAAAGGGGGCTTATATTGTCCCGCTTTACTGCTAAATCCGCCTTCTAGGGGCTCTTTCATGCCCCTTTTCGTGGGTTTTCTAAGCTAGAAAATGTAGCCCATTTCTGCCACTTCATAGGCTATACCTTGACCTGTCTTGTTAGCGAGGTTAGGGCGATTGTGCTCACTGTGGCACTCTCAGAGGAGGTGAGCTGGCGACGGCGGTATGTAGGCTGTTTTTGGCTAGAAGTGGTCGGGTGTATCGTGGGTTATCGATTATAGAACAGGCTCCTCTAGGTGGGTTTGGGGCACCGCCAAGTCCTTAGAGTTTTAAGCGTTTGTGCTCGTAGTTCTCGGGCGGATGCTTTGGTTGTATGTGGCATCAAGATTTAGGGCCAGGCATAGTGGGGTATCTAATCCCAGTTTGTGTCCTGGCTTTCGTGGAGTTTAGTGAGTCATATGAATTAGGGCCATCTTTAGGGCGGTTTAAGGCGCATCTTAAGCTTATGACAGCTCAGTTACGTTTTGGCCTTAATTAATGTGATAGGCATGGGTCCACTCTTTACGCCGTAGACGATTAGTTTGGGTCTCTTGTGTGACCGCGGTGGCTGGCACAAGATTTACCAACCCTGAGTTGCTATAACTAAGTCAAGTTTGCACTTATTGCTTAATGTTAATTACTGCTGAGTACCCGTGGGGGTGTGGCTAAGCAAGGCGTCTCGGGCTGCTGTAGGCGTGCCTGATACCAGCTCCTTTTGCCTACGGTGTAGGGAGCAAGGGCATTTACACTGGGGCGCGGATACTTGCATGTATATGTCTAGCAAGAACTAATGGTAAGGTTAGGACTAAGTCTTTTGTCCCTGGGTGGGTGTGAGGCCGTCTTGGCATCTTCAGTGCCATGCTTTGATTGTAAGCTACAGAGAC